AATGAATTGCCTGATAAAAGGATTACCTTGATAGGGTAAAACATATAATTTTAATAATTATATTCATTAAAAATTATTATTTTTAAAAAAATAATAAAACAATAAATTATATTTAATAGAATTAAACTATCTCCAAAAGAATCAAAATCTTTTATGCTTCATACACCAAAATATAAATAATTTTTTAAAAAGATAAGCTAATGAAGCTTCTAGGTTCATACCCTATATATAAAGGTTTTAATCCTTTTCTTTTTAATTTTAAAAAACTCCTACAAAATATTATTTTTATCTACTTTATTTCTTGGGACAATAATTAGAATTTGTTCTTCTTCTTGGTTTAGAGTTTGAATAGGATTAGAAATTAATCTTTTATCGTTTATTCCCCTAACTATAAAATTAAATAATTTATTTTCCTCTGAAGCCTCTTTAAAATATTTTTTAACCCAAGCTTTAGCCTCAAGAACTCTTTTATTTTCTATTATTTTATTTTCTTTTTTTATTGAATGAAAAACCTTTATAAACTTTAATTCAAAAATTAATATTATTTTAGCTTCTTCTTTAATAATAAAAACAGGAATAGCTCCTTTTCATTTTTGATTCCCTATTGTAATAGAAGGATTTAATTGAATTAATAATATTATTTTAATAACTTGGCAAAAAATTGCACCTGTAGTTCTTTTATCTTTTTGTTTAAATAACTTATTTTTCTTTTTCGCTATTATCATATCAGTTATTTTTGGATCTTTTGGAGGTTTAAACCAAACTTCTTTACGAAAACTTATAGCATTTTCTTCAATTAATCATCTTGGATGAATAGCAGCAGGAATTTTAAATAATCAAAATTTATGAAAAATTTATTTTATTTTTTATTGTTTTTTATCTATTACAGTAATTTTTTTATTTAATAGACTAAAAATTTTTAACTTAAACCAAATTTTTTCATCATTTAACTTCAAGTTTTTAATAAAAACTATCATTTTTATTCCTCTTCTTTCTTTAGGAGGACTGCCCCCATTTTTAGGATTTTTCCCAAAATGAATAATTATTGATCTTTTAATAAGAATAAATATATTTTTTTTATTAATTGTTATAATTAATTTTACTTTAATTACATTATATTTTTATTTACGAATTTCATATTCTGCTTTTTTACTCAATCATAATGAAATAAATTGAAATTTTAATTACTTTTTTAGAAATAAAAAAAAAATAATTTTTTCATTTCTTTTATTTATTTCAATTTTTGGGCTACCTTTCATTAATATATTTTTTATTTTTATATAAAACTTTAAGTTAAAAAAACTAATAGCCTTCAAAGTTATAAATAAAAGATTTACCTTTTAAGTTTTAAATAAACTTCAATAAAAATCTTTACTCCTTTAGAATTGCAGTCTAATATCATTTATATGACTATAAAGTTTTAATAAAATTTGATTAAAAAGAAAATTTTTCTTATATATAGATTTACAATCTATCACTTTTATCAGCCATTTAATCAAAAATTGCAACAATGATTATTTTCTACAAATCATAAGGATATTGGAACATTATATTTTATTTTTGGGGCATGATCAGGAATAGTAGGGACATCTTTAAGTATGCTTATTCGAGCAGAATTAGGACGACCTGGAACATTCATTGGAGATGACCAAATCTATAATGTTATTGTTACAGCACATGCTTTTATTATAATTTTCTTCATAGTTATGCCAATTTTAATTGGAGGATTTGGAAATTGATTAGTTCCTCTTATATTAGGAGCCCCCGATATAGCTTTCCCTCGGATAAATAATATAAGTTTTTGACTTTTACCTCCTTCACTAACTCTTTTACTTTCAAGTTCAATTGTTGAAAATGGAGCAGGAACAGGATGAACTGTTTACCCCCCTCTTTCTTCTGCTATTGCTCACAGAGGGGCTTCAGTAGATTTAGCTATTTTTTCACTACACTTAGCTGGGGTGTCTTCTATTTTAGGGTCAGTAAATTTTATTACTACTGTTATTAATATACGAGCTAATGGAATTACTTTAGATCGAATACCATTATTTGTCTGATCTGTTGTAATTACAACAGTTCTCCTTCTTTTATCTCTACCAGTTTTAGCTGGGGCTATTACTATACTTTTAACGGATCGAAATTTAAATACTTCATTTTTTGATCCTGCAGGAGGAGGAGACCCTATTCTTTATCAACATTTATTTTGATTCTTTGGACACCCAGAAGTTTATATTTTAATTCTTCCAGGATTTGGAATAATTTCCCACATTATTAGCCAAGAAAGAGGGAAAAAGGAAACATTTGGAACTTTAGGAATAATTTACGCTATACTAGCTATTGGATTATTAGGGTTTATTGTTTGAGCCCATCATATGTTTACAGTTGGAATAGACGTAGATACCCGGGCTTATTTCACTTCAGCTACTATAATTATTGCTGTACCAACAGGAATTAAAATTTTTAGTTGAATAGCAACTCTTCATGGAACTCAAATCAACTATTCTCCTTCAATTTTATGAGCTTTAGGATTTGTTTTCTTATTTACAGTAGGAGGAATCACAGGGGTTATCCTTGCTAATTCTTCTATTGATGTAATTCTTCATGATACTTATTATGTTGTTGCGCACTTCCACTATGTTTTATCAATAGGGGCTGTATTTGCAATTATGGCAGGATTTGTTCACTGATACCCTCTTTTAACTGGATTAACTTTAAATGAAGCTTGATTAAAGTCTCAATTCGCTATTATATTCTTTGGGGTAAATTTAACATTCTTTCCTCAACACTTTTTAGGATTAGCAGGAATACCTCGACGATACTCAGACTATCCTGATGCATATACTTCTTGAAATATTATTTCTACTATCGGGTCTACCGTATCAATAATCGGGACTTTATTTTTTATTTTTATTATTTGAGAAAGTTTTGCCACACATCGAAACCAAATTTACCCTCTTCAATTTACTTCATCGATTGAATGATACCAAAATCTTCCTCCTATGGAACATTCATACAACGAACTTCCTCTTTTAACAAACTAATAATTTTTCAGATATTTTAATCTAATATGGCAGAATAGTGCAATGAATTTAAGCTTCATATATAAAGTTTTTTACTTTTATTAGAATTTAATGGCAACATGATCAAATTTAGGAATACAAGACAGCAATTCTCCAATTATAGAACAATTAAACTTTTTTCACGACCATGCTTTATTAATTTTAATTTTAGTAACTACTTTAGTTGGCTATTTAATAGGAACATTATTTTTTAATAAATTAAATAATCGATTTCTACTTCATGGACAAACTATTGAAGTAATTTGAACAATTTTACCAGCAGTAATTTTATTATTTATTGCTTTCCCTTCTTTACGAATTTTATACTTATTAGATGAAATCAATAGTCCATCAATCTCACTAAAAACAATTGGCCATCAATGATACTGAAGTTACGAATATTCAGATTTTTCTGGGATTGAATTTGATTCCTATATAATTCCACAAAACGAAATAAATTTAGATACATTCCGACTTTTAGACGTTGATAATCGAGTAATCTTACCAATTAACAATCAAATTCGAATTCTAGTAACAGCGACAGATGTTCTTCATTCTTGAACAGTCCCTTCTCTAGGTGTTAAAATTGATGCCAATCCAGGACGACTTAATCAAACAAATTTTTTTATTAATCGACCCGGTTTATATTTTGGACAATGTTCAGAAATTTGTGGGGCTAATCATAGTTTTATACCTATTGTAATTGAAAGAATTCCAACAAATCATTTTATTAAATGAATTTCTAATATAATTTAATATTTTCATTAGATGACTGAAAAGCAAGTAATGGTCTCTTAAACCAAAATATAGTAAATTAGTAATTACTTCTAATGACCAATAAAAAATTAGTTAAACCCAATAACATTAGTATGTCAAACTAAAATTATCTTAATTTAAAAGATATTTTTTGATCCCTCAAATATCACCAATATCGTGAACAATTTTATTTATTATATTTACTCTAATTTTCTTATTCTTCAATATTTTAAATTATTTTAATTTTATCCCTTCTTTTAAGCCTTCAACAGAAGACAAAACAACATCTTCATACTCAAATCCAACATTAACTTGAAAATGATAATAAATTTATTTTCTATTTTTGATCCTTCAACAAATATTTTTAATTTATCTTTAAACTGATTAAGCTCATTTTTAGGAATTTTATTTTTCCCTATAGTATTTTGATTCATACCATCACGATTTAATGTTTTTTGAAATAAAATTTTTATTACTTTACATAAGGAATTTAAAACATTATTAGGAATTCATAGTTATAGAGGAACAACATTTATATTCATTTCTCTTTTCACATTTATTCTTTTTAATAATTTCTTAGGATTGTTTCCTTATATTTTTACTAGTACTAGTCATATAACATTAACGCTTTCTTTAGCCCTTCCTCTTTGACTTAGTTTTATATTCTTTGGTTGAATTAATAATACAAACCATATATTTGCCCACATGGTACCTCAAGGTACTCCCCCAGTTTTAATACCGTTTATAGTATTAATTGAAACTATTAGAAATATTATTCGACCAGGAACACTAGCTGTTCGATTATCAGCAAATATAATTGCTGGACACTTATTATTAACTTTATTAGGAAATACAGGAAATTCTCTCTCAATAATGATGGTTTCAGTTTTAATTATTGCCCAATTACTCTTATTAACTTTAGAAACAGCAGTAGCCGTTATTCAATCTTATGTATTTACTATTTTAAGAACTCTATATTCAAGTGAAGTAATTTAATATTTAAAAATGATAGCACACGCAAATCACCCTTTTCATTTAGTAAATTATAGCCCATGACCTTTAACTGGTTCTATTGGAGCTTTAACTTTAACAGCTGGTTTAACAAAATGATTTCACCAATATGACCCTAGTTTATTTATTCTAGGAAATGTTATTACTTTATTAACAATAATTCAATGATGACGAGATATTTCTCGAGAAGGAGCCTTCCAAGGACTACACACACTTCCAGTAACTTTAGGATTACGATGAGGTATGATTTTATTTATTGTCTCAGAAGTATTTTTTTTTGTTAGCTTCTTTTGAGCTTTTTTTCATAGTAGTCTTTCTCCAACTATTGAATTAGGAAAAATTTGACCCCCTATGGGAATTTTTGCTTTTAATCCATTTCAAGTTCCTTTATTAAATACAGCTATTCTTTTATCTTCAGGAGTAACTGTCACATGAGCCCACCACGCTCTTATAGAGGGAAACCACTCTCAAACAACACAAGGGCTATTCTTTACAATTCTTTTAGGAATTTACTTTAGAGCTCTTCAAGCTTATGAATATGCTGAAGCTCCTTTTACTATTTCTGACGCTGTTTATGGTTCTACTTTCTATATAGCAACAGGATTTCATGGGCTTCATGTATTAATTGGAACAACTTTCCTAACTGTATGTTTAATTCGACACCTACAAAATCATTTTTCAAAAAACCATCATTTTGGATTTGAAGCCGCTGCCTGATACTGACATTTTGTTGATGTAGTTTGACTTTTCCTCTATATTTCTATTTATTGATGAGGAGGTTAAAAAAATTTTAATTAAATAAATTTATATAGTATAATAAGTATATGTGACTTCCAATTACAAGGTTTAAAAAAATTTAATATAAATAATTCTAAATTTATTAATTATAGCTCTTATTATTTTTACTATTGCATTTATTGTTATAGCTTTATCAACAATTTTAGGAAAAAAGAAAATTTCAGATCGAGAAAAACTTTCTCCTTTTGAATGTGGATTTACTCCAATAAACTCTTCTCGTCTTCCTTTTTCAATTCGATTCTTTTTAATTGCAATTATTTTTTTAATTTTTGATGTAGAAATTGCTCTTATTCTTCCCATAATTTTAACTTTAAAGGTGTCTAACCTTATAATCTGAACTTATACAAGTTTTATTTTTATTTTTATTTTAATTATCGGACTTTTCCATGAATGAAACCAAGGATCATTAAATTGAACTTTTTAATAAAGGAAGTAGTTAATTATAACATTTGATTTGCATTCAAAAAGTATTGATTTATTCAATCTTTCTTAAAATCTTTTATTTAAATAAGAAGCAAAATTTGCAATTAGTTTCGACCTAATGATTGGTATTAAAATAATACCCTTATTTTATTAATTGAAACCAAAAAGAGGTATATCACTGTTAATGATAAAATTGAATTCTTATATATTCCAATTAAAGAAATATGTAGTTCAAGAGAAAGCTGCTAACTTTTTTCTTTAATGGTTTAATTCCATTTATATTTCTTTATATAATTTTATATAGTTTAATAAAAACATTATATTTTCATTATAAAAACAAAGATTTAAATTCTTTTATAAAATTTATTTAAGAATTAAAATAATTTCCCTAGCTGCTTCAAAACTATACTCTAAATATAAGCTACTTAAATTTAAACTTTTTTAAATTATTAAAACTAATATAATTAAAAAAATTATTCAAAATACAAATAAAGTTAAATGAACTTTTAAATTATTAAACTGAATAAATTGAATAATTGAAGAAAATTTTATAAATAATTTAAAAGTTTGTTGAATACCAAAAAATTCAAATCATCCCTGGTCTAAATTTTTGTATATTTTAAATCTTAAATTGACTGGATAATAAACAATTCCAATTGTAGAAAGAGAAGGTATAAATCATATTGAACTAGAAAAAAAAGAAAATAAATAATAATTTAAAGACTTATTAAAAGAAAAAAAATTAATATTAGAAATGATATACCCTGTAAACCCTCCAATAATACAAACAATTAAAGTTAATAGTTTCAAAAATAAAGGTAAGCACATTATTGAAGAAAAAGGGAAAATTATTCAATTTAATATAGCCCCACCAGAAATAGCAAAAACTAACAACCCAAATATACTCTTAAATATAATTAATCTATTATCATTTAAAATATTTATAGAACTTTGATTTATCGATATAACAAAAGAATAATAAAATAAACGAAAAGAATAACTAACAGTTAGCCCAGTAGAGAAAAAAAATAAAAAAACAGAAAATAAGTTTAAATTAGAAATTAAAACTATTTCTAAAATTATATCCTTAGAATAAAATCCAGCTAAAAAAGGAAACCCACAAAGAGCTAAATTTGCTACATTTAAACAAGAAATTGTTAATGGTATATGAATTGTTAATCTTCCTATATCTCGAATATCTTGAGAATTTTTTATATTATGAATAATTACACCGGCACATATAAATAGTAAAGCCTTAAATAAAGCATGAGTTAATAAATGAAAAAAAGCTAACTTATAAAAGCCTATTGCCAAAATTCTTATTATTAATCCTAATTGTCTTAAAGTTGATAAAGCAATAATTTTTTTTAAATCAAATTCAAAATTAGCCCCTAACCCTGCTATAAATATTGTTAACCCTGAAATTAATAAAAGAAATTTCCCAATATTTGTTTCTAAAATTAAATTATTAAACCGAATCAAAAGATAAACCCCTGCCGTTACTAAAGTTGAAGAATGAACTAGGGCAGAAACAGGGGTAGGAGCAGCTATAGCTGCTGGTAACCAAGAAGAAAAAGGAATTTGTGCTCTTTTTGTTATAGCTGCTAAAACAACTATAATCCCAACAACTCTCATATAAAAATCTATCTTTATAAAATCTAAATAAAATAAAAAATTTCATCTCCCATAATTTAATATTCAAGCAATAGATATTAAAATAGCTACATCCCCTAAACGATTTGAAAGAGCCGTTAATATCCCAGCATTATAAGACTTAATATTTTGATAATAAATAACTAAACAATAAGAAACTAATCCTAAACCATCTCATCCTAATAAAATTCTAATTAAATTTGGTCTTAAAATTATTATTATTATTGAAAAAACAAATAATAACACTAAAATAATAAACCGGTTAATAAATAAATCACCAGATATATAATCCTTTCTATAATAAATTACTAAAGATGAAATAAATAAAACAAACGATATAAACAAAAGACTAATTCAATCAAAAATTAATACTATAATTATCATTGTTCTATTAATTCTAAAAATTTCTCATTCACAAAAATAAACTAAATCATAAACTAAAAAATTTAAACCAAGAAAAAATAATCTCATTCTTAAAGAAAACAAAAAAATAAAAGAAATAAAACAAATAGAAATAAATTCCACGATTTAAAATAAATTATTTTTATATCTTTGACACCACAAATCAAAATTTTTATTAAACTATTTAAATTACTAAAAAAAATAAACTATTAACTCTCTTTTCATAAATAAAATATTAACAGGAAATCAATGTAAAAATAAAACTAAATACTCCCGATTTAAGGCAAAAGAAAAACTATAGTTTCCATTATTAAATTTTCCATGTTGACTAAAAGAATAAAGATACAATCTATAAGCAGCACTAAAAAAAGAAACAAACATTAATAAAATTATTGAAATTTGTGATCATCTTAAAACACTATTTAAAAGACCAATTTCCCCTAATAAATTTAAAGAAGGAGGAGCGGCTATATTACTAGAACAAAGTAAAAATCATCATATTGCAACACTTGGTATAAAAGCTAATATCCCCTTATTAATTAATAAACTTCGTCTTCCCAATCGTTCATAAGTTAAATTTACTAAATAAAACAACCCAGAAGAACAAAGACCATGAGCAATTATTAAAGAATAAGAAAATCCTCACCCTCATCTTAATAATACTATTAATCCCCCAATTACTAAACTTATATGAGCAACAGAAGAATAAGCAACTAAAGATTTTAAATCAATTTGTCGTAAACAAACAATTCTTACTAAAACCCCTCCTACTAAACTAAGCACGACCCAAAAAATATTTAACTTTATAGAAATATTCACAATAATAGGAAAAATTCGAATTAATCCGTATCCCCCTAACTTCAATAAAACACCAGCTAAAATTATTGACCCTGAAACAGGGGCCTCTACATGAGCCTTAGGAAGCCACAAATGAACTAAAAATATAGGTATTTTTACTAAAAATGCAAAAACAAAAAATACATATAATAAAAAATTTTCAATATTAAACTCCTTTAAAAATAAAAAATTTAAAGAATAAAAATTATTTATAATATAAAATAACCCTATTAATAAAGGTAAAGAAGCAAAAAGCGTATAAAATAATAAATACAAACCAGCTTGTAATCGTTCAGGCTGATACCCCCACCCTAAAATTAAAAATAAAGTAGGAATTAAGCTTCTTTCAAAAAATACATAAAACAAGAATAAATTTATACAACTAAAAGTTAATAATAGTATAAATAATAAAAAAACAACATTAAATAAAAAATAATTAATATTTAAATTAGAAAAATAAACACCTCTTCTAGATATAATTATCAAAGCACAAATTCAAAAACTTAATAAAATTAAACCAAATGACAAAATATCTATCCCAAAAATTATTACAGAATTAAAAACTCTTAAATTATAATTTATAAATAAACAAACAAAAAACACAAAAAAAATTATGTTTTGGACCATTCAAAACATATTTTTTATAAAACAAATAGGTATTATAAATAATAAAAATATAAAAATTTTTAACATTGTAAAAAAGAAAAATTTAAAAAATAATCATTCCCATGAGAACGAATTATTGAAACTAAAATAGATAACCCTAAAACCCCCTCACAAACAGAAAACACTAAAAAAAATATACTAAAATATTGCTCAAAATTAAAAAAATTTAAATAAAAAAATAAAAAGAAAAACAATCTTAAAACAATAAATTCTAAACTTAAAAGTATATTTAATAAATGCTTATAAGAAAAAATAAATGAAAATACTCCTATAAAAAAAATTAAAAAAAATAAATATATTAAAATTGTTAACATTAATAATTTAAATAGTTTAACAAAAACATTGGTCTTGTAAACCAAAAATAAGAAATTTTCTTTTTAAATGTTATTCAGAAAAGAATAAAAATAATTCTTCATTAATTCCCAAAATTAATATTTTAAATAAACTATTTTCTGATATAAAATTATACAAAATTTAATAACTTTATTTTTAATTATTTCAGCAATTTCTTTTTCTCTTATAAACCACCCTTTATCTATAGGAATTATGTTAATAATCCAAACTATTTCAATTGCAATTTTTACAGGTATATTAACAAAATCATTTTGATTTTCTTACTCTTTATTTTTAATTTTCTTAGGGGGAATGTTAATTCTTTTTATATACATAACATCAATTGCATCAAATGAAATATTTAAAATTTCAATAAATTTAAAAATTTTAACATTTTTTATATTTATTTTTATTTCATTTTGTATTTTAATCTTTATTTTTGATTTTAAAATACTATTTTTTAATAAAATTTTTAATATTGACAATAGAAATTTAATTGAAATAAAAAATTTATTTTTAGAAAACAGCTTAACTTTAAATAAATTATACAATTTCCCCATAAATATTATTACTATTCTTCTTATTAACTATTTATTTCTTACATTAATCGCAACTGTAAAAATTACAAATATTTTTGAAGGACCCCTACGACCTAAAAATTAAATTTATGAATAAACCTATACGAAAAACACACCCTTTATTTAAAATTATAAATAATGCCTTAGTTGATTTACCAGCCCCTTCAAATATTTCTAGATGATGAAATTTTGGTTCTCTCTTAGGCCTTTGTTTAGTTATTCAACTTGCAACAGGAATTTTTTTAGCTATACATTACACAGCCGATACAACTTTAGCTTTTAATTCAGTTAATCATATTTGTCGTGATGTAAATTATGGTTGAATTTTACGAACACTTCATGCAAATGGAGCATCATTTTTCTTTATTTGTATTTATTTACATGTAGGCCGAGGAATTTATTATGGATCTTACAAGTATTTTTATACTTGAAATGTAGGAGTTATTCTGTTATTCTTAACTATAGGAACTGCATTTATAGGTTATGTTCTTCCATGAGGACAAATATCCTTTTGAGGGGCCACTGTAATTACAAATCTTCTCTCTGCTATTCCTTATATAGGAACAGAACTAGTACAATGACTTTGAGGAGGATTCGCTGTTGATAATGCTACATTAACCCGATTTTTTTCATTCCATTTTTTATTCCCCTTTATTATTGCCGCATTTACAATAATTCATTTATTATTCCTTCATCAAACAGGATCAAATAACCCTTTAGGAATTAATAGAAATTCAGATAAAATTCCATTTCATCCATATTTCTCTTATAAGGACATTTTTGGATTTATTATAATATTAATATCTTTAACACTATTAACTCTTATTGGACCTTACTTTTTAGGTGACCCAGATAATTTCATTCCAGCTAATCCTCTAGTTACCCCACCTCATATTCAACCTGAATGATACTTCTTATTTGCCTATGCCATTCTTCGATCAATCCCAAATAAGTTAGGAGGAGTAATTGCACTTGTTATATCAATTGCAATTTTATTTATTTTACCCTTTACAAATAAATTTAGTTTCCAAAGAACACAATTTTACACAATCAATCAAATTTTATTTTGAACAATAGTAATAACAGTAATTTTATTGACTTGAATTGGAGCTCGCCCAGTAGAAGATCCTTATATTTTAACAGGTCAAATTTTAACTGTAGTTTATTTCCTTTATTTTATTATTAATCCAATTACTGCAATTTGATGAGAAAATTTAATAAAGTAAAAATTATAAAAAATTATTAGTTAATGAGCTTGAATAAGCATATGTTTTGAAAACATATTATAGAAATTTAAATTTTCTATTAACTTTCTATACTAAATTTAATTATTAAAAAATTAAAATAAAAGCCCCAATAGAAAAAAATAAAAAATATAAAACTACAGGTAAATATCTTTTTCAAGCCATATTTATTAACTTATCATATCGATACCGGGGTAAAGCCCCCCGAACTCAAATAAATAAAAAAGCAATAAAATTTAACTTAAAAAAAAAAATAATAGATCAAACTTGAGACCCTAAAAATAATAAAGAAAATAGTATACTTATAAATAAAATTCTCGCATATTCAGCTAAAAAAATTAAAGCAAATCCCCCAGCACCATACTCAACATTAAACCCAGAAACTAGCTCAGACTCCCCTTCTGCAAAATCAAAAGGAGTACGATTAGTTTCTGCCAATCTTGAAATTATTCATATTAAACCAATAGGAAAAAATATAACTAAGAATCAAATATTTTTTTGTAATAACTCAAAATAAACTAAATTAAAACTACCAATTAAAAATAAAACAGATATTAATATTAAAACTAAAGCTACTTCATAAGAAATAGTTTGAGCAATTGAACGTAAAGACCCTAAAAGAGCATACACAGAATTAGAAGATCAACCAGCTAATATTACCATATAAACTCCAAAACTCATACAACAAAAAAAAAATAAAACAGCCAAATTAAAAGAATAAAGCTTTACTAAAAAAGGAATACACAACCAAACAAATAAAGCTAAAAATAAAGAAAAAATAGGAGAAAAATAATAAACAATTCTATTTGATAAAAAAGGTAAAATTTGTTCTTTTGTAAATAACTTAATTGCATCACAAAAAGGTTGAAGAATCCCAAAATAACCAATTTTATTTGGTCCTTTACGAATCTGAATATATCCTAAAACTTTACGCTCTAATAATGTTAAAAAAGCAACTCTTACTATAACACAAATAATTAATAATAAACTTCTAATAAAAGGTATAAATAAATCTAAATTAAAAATCAATACTATTTATAGATTTAACCCTATATTCATAAATTCTAAATTTATTGCACTTATCTGCCAAAATAGTCTTTAAATAAAATTTTTTAAATTAAATTTTTTTTATTAATTAATTTTATTCATTTTTTAAAATAAAAATTTTTATATTCGGTCCTTTCGTACTAAAATATAATAATTAAAAAAAGATAGAAACCAACCTGGCTTAAACCGGTTTGAACTCAGATCATGTAAGAATAAATAGTCGAACAGACTAAAAATTTAAACTTCTGCACCTAAAATTATATCTTAATCCAACATCGAGGTCGCAAACTCTTTTATCGATTTGAACTCTCAAAAAAAATTACGCTGTTATCCCTAAAGTAACTTAATTTTTAAATCCAAAAAATTAGGATCTTAAATTTAACTATAATTAAAAATAAATATAAAGAGTTAAATTAATCTTTAAATCACCCCAATCAAATAATAAATTTATAAAATTTTTACTATTCTAATAAAATTATATAAATTTTTATTATAAAGCTTTATAGGGTCTTATCGTCTTTTTTCTTTATTTTAGTTTTTTTACTAAAATAATAAATTCATTTTATTTTTAAATAATAAAGCTTATTTTTTATTAAACCTTTCATTCCAGTCTTCAATTAAAAAACTAATGATTATGCTACCTTTGCACGGTCAAATTACCGCGGCTCTTCAAAATTTTCAGTGTGCAGGCCTTATTTTTTATAATTTATAAAAAACAATGTTTTTGTTAAACAGTTAAAAATAATTTTGCCTAATTCATAATTTAAAAAAAACTAATTATATTATTATTTAAAATAAAAAAAATTACTAATTTAATTATTATTAAATTATTTATAAAATTAAAATAATTATTTAAATAAAAACTTAAAATATATAAAATAATAAATATTAAAAAAAATTAAAATTAATTAAAACAAATTAATTAAAAATACCTATTTCTAAGATTATTTTTTATTTAATTTTTTTAAAATTATTTTTAAATATTTATTTTAAAGCTCAACCCTTAAAATATTAAAATAAATCAATTATTAAAATAAAAAAATTATATTAATAATTAAAAATTATTTTTAAATTAAATTTATTTCTTTAAAAATTATATAACTTTAAAAACGATTAACGTCTCATTTCAAAAAACTTTTAATTTATATTTTTTAAATAATAAAAATTAAAAATTTTTAAATCTTTTAAATTATAAATAATTTTTAATCAAAAATTCTTTATTTAATTAATCCTGATACACAAGGAACAAAAAATAAATTTTTCTTTTTTATAAATTATTTTTCAATTTATTTCATCTTTCTTTTTCAATACTTTACACTATAAATATAATTTTATTTATTCAATTTTATTTACTAAAACAAAAAAAAATATTTTTATTATTAAAAAATTAATATAAAACAAACATTTTTATATTAAGATTCTTTTTTCAATTTAAAATGAATTGCACATCTTTCTTTTTAATGTAAATAAAACGCTTTACTATTTAAGCTTTAAATTGTATTTCTAGCTACACTTTCCAGTATAACTACTATGTTACGACTTATCTCATTTAAATACTTAATAACGAGAGCGACGGGCGATATGTGCATATTTTAAAACTATAATCAATTAATTTTTATTAATTAATTTACTTTTAAATCCACCTTCAAACTTAAATTTCATTAAATTATTCATATAAATAAATTTTATTGTAACTCATTTCTACTTTTTCATAAACTACACCTTGATTTGACATCTTTTTTAATTTAACATCAAGAAAATTTTTATTTCTATTAAAATATTCTTATGACAACGATATATAAACTAAAACAAAAAAAAGTAAAATATTCGTGGATTATCAATTACAGAACAAGTTCCTCTAAACAGAATAAAATACCGCCAAATTTTTTAAGTTTTAAAAAATTAATTATTACTACCTAAATGTTTTTTATAACTTTTTAAATAATAGGGTATCTAATCCTAGTTTAAAAATTAAATTTTCTAAGCTTCAAAATATTTCAAAATCAAAAATTATAAATAAAATTTAAATTTCACTTAAAAATTTATTTTTCTTTCATTTCTTTTTATTATTTTAACTTTCATTAAAAAAATTTAATTATAATATTTGTGTAACCGCGACTGCTGGCACAAATTTAATCATTATTTTAAAATAATAACTACAATTTAACATTAATTAAATTAATAATATTAATTACTACTAATAAATAATATATTTAATTTTAAATTTAATTCTTATTTAAAAAATTAATATTTCTTAAAAAATTTTATATGTAAAATTTTATTTTATTAAATTTTTTAACATAAATAAAATTATTTTATTTTAACTAACAAAAAATATTTATTCAAATTTAAAATTTTTATTTAATTTTAATAAATATAAGTAATACAATATTTTATATTTATTTAATTTAAATAATTAAAGTTAGTTTATTTTCAACAAAAAAAAAAATAAAATCTTTTCCCCATTTTATAAAATATAATAAATTATTTTTAAATATTAATTATTTAAATTTTTAAACAAAATTAATAAAAGTATACATAATTTTTAAATTTATAATATTTTAATAATTTTAAATTACTATTTTTTTTTTTTTTTTTAATATAAATTATTATTTTTAATTTATATTATTTATATACTATAATTAATAATTTTTACAATATAATATAATATATAATATATATATATATATATAAATAATTAATATAAATTATATATATATATATATAAATAATTTATATAAATTTTATAAATAAAATTTTATTTTTATTATTTTTATTAAATTTTTATTATTTTAAAAAAATCTAAAAAATTAAGTAAAAGTTTATTATTTATATTAAAGTACCCATATAAATGTATAATAATAATTAATAACAATAATTTTTTAAAATTAAATTTAATATAAATATTAATTTATATTAATATAAAATTTTATATTCTATTAAAAATAATTAAATTTGAACCATTATTTTTATTTTTTATATAAAAAA